TATTTGGAATAAATCATGAAATTCGAAACTCCCCGTTACCCAATAAAACCCTAAAATGCCTAATAATAAACCAAAATCGCCAACACGATTAGTTACAAAGGCTTTTTGACAAGCCTTTGCTGCAACAGGTCGTGTGAACCAAAATCCTATTAATAGATACGAACACATTCCAACTAATTCCCAAAAAATATAAATTTGTATCAAATTTGAACTAGTAACTAATCCCAACATAGAAGTACTGAAAAAACTCATATAAGCAAAAAATCTCAAATACCCGTGATCATGAGACATATAATTATCACTATAAATAAGAACCAAAATTCCAACAGTAGTGATTAGTATTGACATAATAGAAGTAAGTGGATCGATCAAGTATCCGAATTCTAACGAAAAATCATTATTAATAATCCAAGACCATACATATTGATAGACAGAACTACTATTTATTTGCTGAATAGAAAGATTCATGGAAAAAATCATGACTATACTTAACAACAAAACGCTCTGAAAAGCCCACATACGGCGAAGACTTTTTGTTGCCGTCGGAAAAAGAAGAAGTCCCAACCCTATTAACATAGGAACTGGAAGTGGAAGAAAAGGTATTATCCATGCATATTGATATGTCTGTTCCATAAAAAAAGTTTTTTATTCTTAATTAATTGTTTCCGATTCACCGGATCTTACCTTTTGAAAAAGTCAATAAAAAATCAAGATATGCACTAACTGATTTAAGAAGTTTATATTAGTATTTATTAATATTAATTATTCTGAGTCTTTTCAAAACCGTTCAAATATTCAAAAAAGAAGTTACAATTGGTCAAATGATATGACCAAGTGACATATAAAAAAACGAACACTTATAATAGGAAAATAAAAATATAATAATTTATCGTAATCAAAATTTATATTCATAGAGCAAGGATAAAAATTTAGCCTAAAAAGAGTACTTGATGCTGATACGAATTATAAGATTAACTAAGGTCATCGGTCTAATGAAAAAAACTCTTGATTTTAGTTAGTTTATTTCAATTCATTAACTAATTTTCAATTAATTAACTAATTCATTATGGGATTGATTGTTTTCCATTTCAATCAAAACAATTTATTAGTAAAGTTTAGAAAAATATGGAACTAAAATAAACTTTTTAGCGAGAAAGGATCAAAAATGACTGAGATCCTTTTTTATCAAACCACGTATCTTTTAACAGATTTATTACTAGTCTCATTCGAATTTTAAAATTAAATTTAGTTGTATTTTTTTCTAGTTTGACTATCAATTTATTAGTCAAAAGTACAATCCTGGTATTTTATTACATGTAAATCAAGTATAGAATGCCGAAAATAAAGGTCTTTTAGATTCTTTTTTTATTTTATTAAGTTTGATTTGATTTCTATGACATGCAGATTCTAAAGATATAACTTTGAGAGATAAACAACGCGAACTAATAGTTCCAAACCAAAAATTTTTGGTTTTACGGAATATTTTGTTATTTAGAGTCATTTTTGATCCAGTTTTCATGGATCTTTGACATATCTATATTTCTTTTTTATGAAGAGAATATTATATTATTTAGAGAAAAAATAGATAATGAATAAGAATAATAATAGAACAATAGATGTCTTTCACATCCAACTATAACAATGAGTAACTTCTTCATTTTTAAATGGCAGTTCCAAAAAAACGTACTTCGATATCAAAAAAGCGTATTCGTAAAAATATTTGGAAAATGAAAGGATATTGGGCGTCGTTAAAAGCTTTGTCATTAGGGAAATCTCTTTCTACCGGGAATTCCAAAAGTTTTTTTGTACGACAAACAAATAAGTCCTAAAATATTGGAATAATCGAAATGCATTTGATTCAAAAAATTGGATCAGTAATTTGTTAATATAAAATCAAAGTTCATATTAATATGAAATAGAATCTTAATGTTATGTCTAAAAGAATAATTCTTCTATTTTCTGAATTCTAAATCTAAAAATCTAAATAAAAAAATAAATACAATTTTTTATTTTTTTTTTTTTTATGTTTTCACTCATATTTTGGTGGTGGGGAGTCTTTTTTTCCCCATCGACCTTTACAATTCCAATAAAGAAAATTTTTTATCTTTTTCGGGAAGGGCAGATTGTTGAAACTAATGGATTCCATGTTAAAAACTAACTTCTTAATTTATTGCATTTACCATATGTAATGGATTTACCATATATCTCCAATTTTCAGATCATCAATAAAAGAATCAATAAAAGAACTTGATTGTTGAGATATTATTATATTATGTACAAGTGTCAATTTGCAGTACTCCAAATACAAAATAGTTTTAGATTCATTGAGAAAATTTCTTTTTTGTTTCAAATTTATGATTATAAAATCAGATAAACCAGAAATAATGACATGACAATAAGCGTAAAAAATGAAAAAAGTTTTTTTATTCTAGCGAGAGATTTCTATAGCTGCAAGAGTTCGATTTTAGAATCGCATAAACTACGTAAAAAGCCCTAAGAT